GACCATCGATGAACTGATCGGATTAACCAACCAAAGTTAGCTTCAGTCATTATGTATTGAACAGAAGCAAAAGCCTCAGTAACGGTTGGACGATAGTAAAAAGTCATAGCAAACCCCGTAGCTACTTGTACTAAAAAACAAGTAAGCGTAATTCCTCCTAAACAATAAAATATGTTAACATGAGGAGGAACATATTTACTAGTTATATCATCTGCAATCGCCTGAATCTCGAGACGTTCTTCAAACCAATCATAGACTTTATTGAGATAGGTAAACCAGAAAGACTCCCCCTCCAAGAACCGTATATGAGAATTTCATCTCGTACGGCTCAAACAGAACCACCAAAATACTAGTTCAAACAGATATGTGTAATAGAAACTTCTTAATCCTATGATTAAAGAGTTTTTGACCTGACCATACGAAAAAAGAAAAATTCGAAAACTCTTCTTTGTGGTTATAATATCAAAATATCAAGTCGGCTCGTTCCTTTTTGGTGTTGATTGTTATGGGCCTCTTGAATCTTCTATTTACCCATTTTTATTTTCTTTGATTTTGTATGTAATGTAGCCTTATTGTTGTTTTCTTTATTATTGATAGAAATTTTCTTGTTACGATCCTACAAACCGATTGAAACCTCAGATTCGTACTAGAACCACGATGATTTATTTAATAAAACCTTCAAACTAAGCCCAAGGATTCTCTGAGTAAGAACCGTTGTATCATCACTTATTCAATCAATAAATAGAATCAGTAAAAATCCAAAGAAAGGTTTATCCTTTGATCAAATATAGATAAAGAGTTTGAAAGAAGAAAAATCTTTCAATTTATACCTTCTAAATCTTTGAAATTTTTTGGAGTCCGATCACGAGATCTGAATATTCAGTATGAATCATAGTTCTAATACTTCGTAATCTATTTCATACATTCCGTGCTACAGATACTATAATAAATACCTGACGAGGTATAAAAGCATCTCTATCAAGACGACAGATCCACTCTCTGTACTATCATATAGGATCAATTCTAACAAGTCGCACACTCATATTCCAGAAATACAGAAATAAATAAATTTCACGATCGAACTCTGAAAATAGACTAGAATAAAAAATCCGAGAGAAAAATGCTTCATTTTGTATTCAAAAGCTAGGCCTTATTGTTTCTTATAAATCTAATTCATTGAAATTCCATCTAGTAAAATGGAAGAATTATAAATCTCCAAAATAATAGATAGGAATACTGCAAATAGAGCCATTGCGATACCCATTAGAGGAGTGGTTCCCCATCCCGGAGCTACTTTACCATATTCGGAATTCAATGGTTTCAATAAATCCCCTACAACAGTTCGTCTTGGACCAGATCGAGAACCACCCTCCACGCTTTGTGTAGCCATAAATTGAATCCTATTTGTATTAATTGAGATCTGTTGACTTTGTATACCATTCCGTTGTAAATAAATGATCTTATCATAGATCCACTGTGGTCTTGAAATCATATAATAATGGAAACAGCAACCCTAGTCGCCATCTCTATATCTGGTTTACTTGTAAGTTTTACTGGGTATGCTTTATATACTGCTTTTGGGCAACCCTCTCAACAACTAAGAGATCCATTCGAGGAACACGGGGACTAAAAGAGCCTCCCAATATTGGGAGGCTCTTTACCTCTTTATTTCAATTAAGATATCAAAAAATCATTTTACCTTTTTAGTTTGAATTTTCGGCGGTTCTCGAAAAAAAATAGCGAAAAAAATTATTCCTAAAGTTGAGACTAAAAGGAATGTATAAACCAATGCTTCCATAAATTCAATTGTGGTTTACAATTATAGCTTTCATACCTGTTTATTTTGGAGCGTCTCCCGGATAAAAAAAGACCAAAATTCAAAGAAAAGGTGGCGATTCAAATTAAGATATCTACATACCCTATGGAAAATTACAAAAAGAAAATAGAGGCGAAAACTAAGAGATCAAATATTATATCAGACTACTTGTCTTTTTGTAGTTGGATCTCCAAGTTTTTGGAATGCTCCAAATTCCACTTGAGCATCTAAATCTGGATCAATCCCAGCAAAAACATCCCTGAACAAAGTTCGAGCACCATGCCAAATGTGCCCGAAGAAAAAGAGCAGAGCGAACGAAGCATGTCCAAAAGTAAACCAACCCCTTGGACTACTACGAAAAACACCATCGGATTTCAAAGTAGCACGATCTAATTCAAAAATTTCGCCTAATTGAGCACGTCTAGCATATTTTTTCACAGTAGCAGGATCACTATAACTGACTCCATTTAGTTCCCCACCATAGAACTCAACAGTTACACCTACTTGTTCAACACTATACTTCGACTCTGCCCTTCGAAAAGGAACATCGGCTCTAACAATCCCATCTCCGTCTACCAAAACAACTGGAAATGTTTCAAAAAAAGTAGGCATACGGCGTACAAAAAGTTCACGCCCTTCTTTATCTCTAAAGATAGGATGTCCTAACCATCCAACAGCTATTCCATCCCCGTTGTCCATCGAACCTGCTCTGAACAATCCACCTTTTGCAGGATTATTGCCAATGTAATCATAAAAAGTTAGTTTTTCGGGAATTTTAGACCAAGCTTCGGATAAATTTTGATTTTCGTCTAGCCCGGCACTAACTCTTCGATATATTTCTTGCTGGAAGTATCCTTGATCCCATTGATAACGAGTGGGACCAAATAATTCAATCGGGGTAGTTGCTGAACCATACCACATAGTTCCAGCAACAACAAAGGCTGCAAAAAAGACAGCAGCGATACTACTGGAAAGGACAGTTTCAATATTTCCCATACGTAATCCTTTGTATAAACGTTGGGGCGGACGGACGCTAAGATGAAATAGGCCCGCCAATATGCCCAATGTACCCGCTGCAATATGATGAGAAGCTATTCCTCCCGGAACAAAGGGATCAAAACCTTCCACACCCCATGCTGGACTTACTGGTTGTACCTTTCCAGTTAATCCATAAGGATCGGAGACCCATATTCCAGGACCATACAATCCGGTTACATGAAAAGCGCCAAACCCAAAGCAAGCTACCCCTGAGAGAAATAAATGAATTCCAAAGATCTTGGGCAAATCCAAAGATGGTTTTCCTGTACGCTCATCAAAAAATATTTCTAGATCCCAATACACCCAATGCCAAATAGCTGCTAAGAAACACAAGCCAGAAAACACAATATGCGCCCCAGCCACACCTTCATAACTCCAAATACCCGGATTGCTTATAGTTACTCCTGTGATATTCCAACCACCCCACGAATTGGTTATTCCTAAACGAGTCATGAACGGTATAACGAACATACCTTGTCTCCACATCGGATCAAGAACGGGGTCAGAGGGATCAAAAATTGCTAATTCATATAGAGCCATCGAACCTGCCCAACCAGCAACCAACGCTGTATGCATTATATGGACAGACAGCAAACGACCGGGATCATTCAATACGACGGTATGAACACGATACCAAGGCAAACCCATGGAAATACCCCTTTATTCACGAAAAATAAACACTATGTAACTTTATTGCACTGGAAAAACTATGTTATGGATCTCCCTTTTTAAGTGGAGAAAGAATTACTATTTTTTTTTCTATTATTTTTTTTTTAGTATTTTAGTAATAATATAACAATTCTGTTTGTAGGAACAAAAAAAAGAGAAGCAAATCTATTTTATACCCGATACGTACCAATACGCAACGGGTAGCTGACTCCATTCTCTATGAACGAACACATAGAAATTTGTTCATCATTCAAAGGACTTATTCGTAATAATTTGACTCTATTCGATTTGTCTTCCTTAATATTTTATATATTTCTTTTTTCTATTTTTATAAATTCTAAATAGAAATTCTAATAGAAATCCACGTATAAAATATTACAAAATATTACGAAAATATTAGTAAATTATAAAGGTCAATATTCTTAAAACAAAAAATTCATTGTTACGTTTTCATCTCAAAGTGAAATAGAGTACTTAATCTTTTTTCTTTCATTTAATGCCTATTGGTGTCCCAAAAGTCCCTTTTCGACATCCTGGAGAAGACGATTCACTTTGGGTTGACTTATAGTGCGACTTGTCAGATATATTGGGTCATACGGAATTCCCCCGTTCTCTCACCCGATTGAGATATCCCTCTGTTTCGCCCAAGAAAGATTGATTAAATCATCAAAAATTTGAAGCGTGAAGTGCAATCAAGTTCAATTAAATCTATGCTTTTGAGGTACTCAAATTAATATTATCAATTAGAATACTTTATGGTTGCCTTGTTTAGACCAACAAAATGAAATATCCAGACTCCGTTTAGCAAATCCAATTGGTAATATATCTATTATCATTACTACTTGTATCATATTCTATATTAGAAATTTTTTATAAATTTTGATTCGAACTGAAAATCATATTCAATCGAATAAAATAATATAATGAATACGTCAAATATTTGACAGAAACGTTAAATGAATTAAAAAAAACGAAGTTGTAACAAAAAGACGCGGTATTAGAGCATTTGCCCTATATGTGCAAATAAAAATCGGGCAGATCTTTACTCGGAGTAGCGCACAAACCTAAAAGAATTGAAGAAGCCCACTCAGGAACAAGAGAATGCCATCGTGATTTGAATTCAATCACGATGAACGAATACATCAATAAGAAGTTAATTTGATAAGTTTAATTAATTTTTTTGTAAGTAAACGCGTCAAAACTCATCTTTCTTAAAAAATAGAAGAAAAGCCCCCGCATTCAAAATAAATATTCAAAATAAAGGTTAACAAAGTACTCACTATCAAAAAAAAGCAGGGCTAGAATCTAAACATTGATTCTTTTTTTTATTTTCGTTATTTTTGGTGAACCGTATGCATCAAAAGGTGCATGTACGGTTTATAGAGGATAGAATTTTATCCTAATCAGCCGACTTTATCGAGAAAGGTTACTTTTTTTAGGTCAAAGTGTTGATAGTGAGATCTCGAATCAACTTATTGGTCTTATGGTATATCTGAGTATAGAGAGCAAGACCAAAGATTTGTATTTGTTTATAAACTCTCCTGGCGGGTGGGTAATACCCGGAATAGCTATTTATGATACTATGCAAGTTGTGCGACCAGATGTACGAACAATATGCATGGGATTAGCTGCTTCAACGGGATCTTTTATTCTAGTCGGAGGAAAAATTACCAAACGTTTAGCATTCCCTCATGCTTGGCGCCAATGGGTTTTTATTTGAAAGAAAAAAAACTATGCCTTCGCCATATGAAATATAAATATTAAGTAATAATAGCATGGCATTTCGAATTCGATATAGATATAAGAAAATTTTTTTAAACATTAGATTATGTATCGAAAGAGTCGTATGGGATATTAAGGGCCTTTCTGATTTTATTCTATCAGGAACCTCTTTCAGCGTCACAAACATTTTTGTTTTCGCACCGGAGGGCTCTTAACACTATTTATGTTATGAAAGAGTACAAAAAAAAGGTTCTATTATTATTTAATATAATATTCTTTTTTTTTTTTTCAACTAAAAAAAAAAAAAAAGAAACTTTGGGATTGCTAAATCACTGATAAAATAAAGCAACGGGACCACCATAGTATTTTTGCTTTTTACCTCTTCCCAAGGAAAGGGTGGTTATTGGAGCATTTACTGATTTAAGCCTAGATTTTTTTCGATGAAAGGTAAAATAAAAGTGAATTCTAGTGTGAAGCCGTATGCAATGTACAAACAATAACAATGCCTGTACGGTTGTTCAATTCTATCGTCTTTTCTTATTCTTTTTTATCTCTTCCCGGACCCTTCTTATTTATTATATTTCTATTATTTATTATAATATTTATATTATGGGAGCTAGACTAAACCTTTTTTTCTTATATGATCAGGGTAATGATTCATCAACCTATTGCTAGTTTTTATCAGGCACAAATAGGAGAATTTGTCATGGAAGTAGACGAACTACTGAAACTGCGTGAAATCATCACAACGATTTATGCACAAAAAACGAGAAAACCCTTATGGGTTGTATCAGAAGACATGGAAAGAGATGCTTTTATGTCACCAAGAGAAGCCCAAGCTCATGGAATTGTTGATCTTATAGCAGTTGCATAAGAAATAGAAGAAATTTCATGCAAATCTCGATTTGATATTTTTTTTACCGAAATTTCAATTTAATATTCTATTAATTTAATATTCTATTATTTAATATAGAAAAAATTCAGAATCATACGGTTACGATCGATCTAAACCAGCCCATTATGCATATGATTCAAAATGCCAACTATTAAACAACTTATTAGAAACACACGACAGCCAATTAGAAACGTTACCAAATCCCCCGCTCTTGGGGGATGTCCTCAGCGCCGAGGAACATGTACTAGGGTGTATGTGCGACTTGTTTAGATCATGAGCTTGGACAAAAGAGACAAAAGAAAGAAAAAATTTTTCCACTATCTGTGTTGTGTCAGTACGGACGAATAGGATAGAATAGAAGAATGCCTTTCATTATCTAAAAAAAAAAAGATCTATCACATTTGTCTATTGTGTATCAAATTTATGGTTTCATTGGTGCAAATTCAATCACCTCAATTTTCAATTTAAAACAAGAAAGAATTTCCCATTGGTAACAAATGATTATCCATTAAGCAGGGAAAATCTTATTAAAAGTTAACAGGCTGAAAATTTATGCCCCTACTCTTGCAAGAACGGACTAAGAGGGTCAACGAATTAGCTAATCCTCATAATTAAATACCGTTACTATAATAGATAGATTTCCTTGTGAAAGACCTATTACTGGAGAATTCATAGGTAGAGCAAAAGAATGTGAACTGTACACGTTAACAATAGCATTGATTCAATGATTAAATGCAGGAGGGGCTCCGGTGTATAGAGAAGACCTCACCGTTTAAGAAGTAACCATAGAAACTATGGAACCCACTATTTATCTATTTCTATTTACTGCTTATTTATTATATTTTTGTTTGTGTTTGAGACCTAATATCAATACAGTTTCTTATTCTTATTTCGAGACGAAATGTCTCCAAAAAAAAAAAAGAAAAAATCGTGGTTGGGAAGGTTATAGTAGCAAAAGCCGTTGGAATTATTATTTTATACATTGGAAAAATCCGTTTTGTTATTATAGAAAAAGAATAACTGAAAGAAAAGAAACCAATTAGTTATTCATCAAAGTTTCGTGTACTCAATGACCAGAATTAGACGAGGATATATAGCCCGGAGACGTAGAACAAAAATTCGTTTATTCGTATCAAGCTTTCGCGGGGCTCATTCAAGACTTACTCGAAGTATTACTCAACAAAAAATAAGAGCTTTGGTTTCGGCCCATCGGGATAGAGATAGACAGAAAAGAACTTTTCGTCGTTTGTGGGTCACTCGGATAAATGCAATAATTCGCGAAAACAGGGTATCCTTTAGTTATAGCAGATTAATAAATAATCTGTACAAGAGACAATTGCTTCTTAATCGTAAAATACTTGCACAAATAGCTATATTAAATAGGAATTGTCTTTATACGATTTCCAATGACATTAGAAAATAAGGAAATTGTAAGGAATCCATAGAATTTTTTACATGGAATTTCTTGAAAAGAAATTCCGGGAAGATAGAATAGAAATGAAGGTAGAATAGAAACTCGTACGATAAAATATGATGATAATATGATCAAGTAAAGTAGTCAAACTAAACAAAACATTCAATAAAAAAAAGTTTCTTCTCCCCCAATTCGTTTTTTTTCTTACGACACGAAAATAAAATTTTGATTTTCATTTTTTTTTTGAACAAAACATCAATCTATGGTTCAATTCGAATTGGAATTGTGATCCCATTTCAATTTTAGTAAGCCTATTTTGCTTGCTGGTTCTAAGATCAGTAGTTAGAGTGACCAACTCGCTTTTTTTCAAATTGTTTTTCATTATTAAGAAAAGGTAACAAAGATAAAATACGAGCTTGTTTTATAGCAATAGTAATTAATCGTTGTTGTTTTAAACTCAATCTATTCACCCGTCTAGATAATATTTTTCCTTGTTCACTAATAAATCGACTAATTAAACTCATGTTTCTATAATCAATTCGATCCCCCGATTGGATCGGGGGCAAACGCTTACGAAAAGATCGCTTGGACTTAGGGAAAAGTCGTTTGGATTTATCCATGGTTTGTTTATTCCTTATTTCAAAAATCCTATTTCTGAATTCGAAATCATTTTTGATCCAATTGAACGAAATAGGATTTGTTTTTTTTTTATTTAATTTATATTATATATATATATATTTTATTATATATTGAATATTTATTATTTAATATTTATTTTTAATTATATTCAATATTAATTATTTAATTAAATAATAAATATTGAATTATTTTCTTTTTCTTATTTTAATTATATATTTCTATTAATATAATAATATTCTTAATATTCTATTTAATAGAATATTTTAATTAATAGAATATATTCCTATTCAATAGAATATATTTCTCTATTTATTTAAAATATTTATTTAAAATCTAGTTATTTCTATTTATCTATATATATAAATAGATATAATTCGAATTTCGAATATATATTATCTTAATATAATATATATTCGATAAGATTCTATAGGATTCTTTCTATACTATATTATTCTATACTTAATATCTTCTTTATATTATTGTCATCTTCCTTGAAAAGGTGACACGCAAGCGATAGATTCCATCTATTTCTTTATCTCCCCGTGAATTGTATGTTTGTAACAATAGGGACAGAATTTTCTCAATTCCAATCGACTGGGCGTATTGTGTCGATTCTTTTGCGTAATATATCTCGAAATGCCTGTTGATTTCTTATTAACACTCTTTCGAACACAACCGGTACATTCTAAAATAATCCTTACTCGAACATCTTTCCCCTTGGCCATAAACCTCCTTGGGATTTTGAGATTTTTTATTCATTCAACTCTTCTATTTTCCGATCTGAAGGAACGAAGAAAGGAAGGAAAAAGAAGTGAAGTTGATAACTCGAAATCCAAATTATCAAAAATTTCATTGCAACTAATATAGTTCTAATTATATTAATAATAAGTAATACAAAGATTTTAAACTCTATCTCAATTAGAAGTTTCGATGAGAATCACAGTAATTCATTTAAGCGTCTTGTAGAATACTGTTACACTAACTACATTTCTAACTACCTTCTCTTTATTTTAATTTAATTGAAGTTACTTTCACTGGAAGCGCGGACCCCGAGTTCCGAGTTTTACTGAAGTTGAATCCACTTTTTTTTTTTATTTTCTAACTTATTCAAATTAAATAAAAAAAAAAAAGAGGAGGGGGATAGTAATCACAGATATTTAATTGTATCTCTAATCTTCTTCACCCTCTCCCCCACGCGTTGATAACTAGAATGAAAAAAAAGGCAATGTCAATCCATCGGGGAAAAAACGATTGATCTCTATCAATAGGCCTGCTAAAGACGCAAACCATAGAGTACTTATTAATGGTGCCACGGATAGATATATTTTTAGATCTCGCATTTTGAATCCTCCTTCTTTATTGTTTCTTTATTGTAATAACTACTCTTTTTTTTATTCTAATACATAATTCTAATAGATACAGAATCCGATTCTATGTAATTCAAGGCAACTTGCATTTGTTTTGTACACGGAATCTCTAATTCAAATTAAAATAAAATGTACAACAATTTCATAGATAAGATTTTCCTTTTCTTAAACTTAAAAAAGAAAGCGCCGCCTTTTTTCTCGAGCATTAACGAAATTTGCGTAAGTTTCTTATTATACAATATATGATATGAGATCAAAAAGAAAAAATGATAATGGATATCAAAATGAAATAAAGTATGTGGAAAACAAAACAGGTATTCTTTACAATAACATTATAAATGAATTACAAAGGGATGTAGCGCAGCTTGGTAGCGCGTTTGTTTTGGGTACAAAATGTCACGGGTTCAAATCCTGTCATCCCTATCGATTACTTCGTCTCTGAGCAATAACAAAGGATCAATTGAGATTAATTAAAATTGAAAATGGGACATACTCTCAATTTTTAATATATATCATATTCTATATATATAGTATAAGCATTAAAAATCGAGTAGAGGTAAAAAAAAAAAAGACTCTTTTTTACTTACAGTCTCCTTTTTTGTGATTGAGACAAGAAAGCGCTCTTAGTTCAGTTCGGTAGAACGTGGGTCTCCAAAACCCAATGTCGTAGGTTCAAATCCTACAGAGCGTGATTCTCTTTTTGGTTTGTTAGTTCAAAATTTATACGGAAAAATAGAAGAGCACTCTGAATTTGACCTCCTCCTTTCTTTAATCCGAAGAAGGTCAAAAAAAGCACGGTGTTAATTAATATTAATCAAAGGTCCAACTGATCACCACGTCTATATTGTAAATATGCAGTTACAAATAATCCCGCCAAAGTAATAGGAATTAGCCCCAAGACAATTCCAAAGAGCAAAACTTCAATCATTTCAATTTTTTTTTTTTTGAAAAAGAGAGGTAATATCTATCCTTAAATATTAAGCCATATTGACCAGAAATCTCAATAACCAAGAATTGGAAACGGACACGGTAAAGAACTAGAGACTAGGTGGAATACTACAGAAAATTTTTGTTTTTATTTTTATAAACTGTTCATTCAATTAATTTCAAATAAGTCGTATCTTGCTCAGACCAATAAATAGAACTGAGGTTATAGTTAAAGCAGCTAGTAGAAAACCGAAAAAACTAGTTATAGTAGGCATGAAGGAGCTAAATAAACTTTTTTATACATATGCTTGTAAAGCAAAAGCACTTTCCTAAGTTCAATTTTTTTGAAAGATAGGAGCATAAAGAAAAATACAAAATGAAAGAATAAGTTCAATTGAGAATTTTTTTATTGATTTTTTTTATCAATCATTTATTAATCATTATCATAATAAATTTTCCACAGCACTAATAAAATAAGAGTGGTAGTGGTATAGATAGAAAAGGAAATTAATTTTTCATCTATACCATCTACTTAGACTTTCGTAATTCCGAATCAAATTAAGAGATTCATTAGTCAATTCTTGCTAAATAAAATAGAAAACAAATATTATTAATATTAGAATAAATATTCTAGATTACTATATTAGTAGAATTAGATAATTAGTTGAATATATTCTATTTATATTAAATTGAAATTGTATTATATTTCTAGTTTTTATTATATTAAATTAAAAATTGAAACTCTATTTCTATTAAATAGATAAATTGAAATTCTATTCTATTTCTAGTAAATTCTATTAATATTTAATTCTATTAAAATAATTAATATTAAAATATTTCTATTGAAAATTTCAAATTAAAATATTCAATTCTATTTTTAATTTGAAATTTTAACTAATTCTATTTTCAATTATATTACTTATTTATTATTCAAATTCTTTTTTATTTTATTAAATAAAATGAAAAAAAAAAAATTCTATTATTCTATATAATAAATATTAATTCTATTATTAATTAATTCTATTAAATTCGAAATTAATTAGATTATTAAAATGAAATTATTAATTATTAAATTAATTAACTTTGAAGTTAATTAATTTAATAATAAGTTGAATAACTTAATTAATGAGTTAATAAGTAATAAAATAATTAACTTCAAACTTACTAACTAATAAAACCTGTGATGTAGAACTTCAGTCAAAAAAACTTTCGTTGAATAACTACGGAAATCACTCCAAAATAAAATTGGAAAATCATTTCTAATTTCTATTTGCATAGTTTATTTTATTCTTTTAGTTTATGTTTATTTAGTATCTATTTACTATTTACTTGTATATTTGTATCAAATTTGTATGGTTTTTTAGATTTTAAAATGAAAATAAATAAAAATAAATAAATAAAAGGTATTCTAGTAAAAATAGTAAAAGGTCTTATAAAGAGGTCATGCGTAATTTGAATTTAACTTATTAAATTTATTACTTGATTCATTTACATAATATCCCGAATAAGATAAGAAGAAAAAAAAGTATCACACGCCCAAATCGCTCGAAAAAAATCAAAATTTTATTTTGTTTTTGTACAACTAGATCTTACGATTACTAATCGTGATTATCCTTTTGTAGATTTTCCATTTTTTTTTCTTTCCGTATTCAAAAAAAAACTTCTTTGTAATTAAGTGACGAGAAAGACCTTTTTGATCGAATACATAAATATATTCATCACGAATATTGATTATTCCAAATTTTTTTTCGTTGTTCTCCCTCTTTCGTAGAATATTTCCTACTACGGGTACTTGTTAATGGATGACTAACCAATTCGTTAAAATGCAAAAAACAAGAAAAAAGTCTTCTTCTAGAACAAAAAAAAATTTGAGATTTAACATCTAATTGAATTACGGAAATATGATATGATAATCTTTTTCATGAATTATTGATTGTAACCCGTCGAATTCGCATTTTACCTGATTTATAATACACAGTTCTACAATAAAAATAAAAAGAAGAAAGAGATTAT